TCAAATGTGGCAGATAAGGTAAAGTAATATATCTGCGCGGCCCAATCAATAGTTCAAGTCACACACTCCCATAATCCATTCTTTTTTCGGAGAGTTCCCTTCAACTATTCGTGTATGTCAAATAAATAATCCAATTTATTTTGTTAAGTTGAAGGGAAATATCCAAATACATGTCTTATTTTTTTAAATAATCCATATTTGTAGCAATGAAATACTATTGCTCCTCCCCAAAATGATAAATGATTGATTACAAATATCTATGATCCATATTCTCTATAAAGGACCGGAAATGCCTTGCTTACGTATCATTGGAAAGTGCATTAACATGAATACGGCAGTAAGAAGAGGTAATACAAAAGTATGTAAACTATAAAAACGAGTCAAGGTAGATTGTCCTACACTTGCACTTCCGCGCAATAACTCTACCAACGACGATCCTATTACAGGAATAGCTTCGGGTACACCTGTTACAATTTTGACTGCCCAATAACCAATTTGGTCCCAAGGTAACGAATAACCAGTTACACCAAAGGATGCGGTCAATACACCCAAAACTACACCCGTAACCCAAGTCAATTCGCGAGGTTTTTTAAAACCACCGGTGAGATACACGCGAAATACGTGCAGGATCATCATTAAGACCATCATACTTGCCGACCATCGATGAACTGATCGTATTAACCAACCAAAGTTAGCCTCAGTCATTATATATTGAACAGAAGCAAAAGCCTCAGTAACGGTCGGACGATAATAAAAAGTCATAGCAAACCCCGTCGCTACTTGGACTAAGAAACAAGTAAGTGTAATTCCTCCTAAACAATAAAATATGTTGACATGAGGAGGAACGTATTTACTAGTTATATCATCGGCAATCGCCTGAATCTCAAGACGTTCTTCGAACCAATCATAGACTTTATTGAGATAGGTAAACCAAAGGACCCCCCTGAGAACCGTATATGAGAATTTCATCTCGTACGGCTCAAACAAAAATACTCAAATACTGGTTATTTGGAAAATGGATATGTGTAATAGAAAGTTTTTAACTTCTTAACTTAATCCTATGATTCCAATCTTCTCTGAAGATAAGAAAAAAATAGAAATCCGAAAGCTATTCTTTGTGGTTATAATGCCAAAATTTCAAGTCGGCTCACTCGTCTTTTATCTTGATCCTTACAGGCCTCTTGAATATTCTATTATTTACTTATACTTAATTTCTTTATACTTAATTTCTTTTGTTATTTTTTATTTGTGTGTGTAATGCGATTTTACTGCTCTCTTCTTTATTATTATTGATAGGAATTTTCTTGTTAAGACCCTATGAATCAATTCAAAAAACCTCAGATTCATACCAGAACCACGATGATTTTCAAAAAACCTTTAATCGAAGTCCAAAAATTCCCTGAGTAAGAACTGCTGGATCATCACTTATTTAATGAATAGATATAATGAAACAAAATCCAAAGAAACTTTTGTCCTTTGATCAAAATAAAGATAAGCGGCGGCAGTTTAAAAGAATAAAAATCTTTCAATTTCTTCTTCTAACTCTTTAAATTTTTTTGTAAGTCCGGTTGCGAGGTCTAAATATAAATATTAAGTATGAATCATAGTTCTAATATTTTAGAATCTATTTTCTATATTCCGTGCTTCAGATACTAGAATAAATATCTGACGGGATAAAGCCATCTCTATCAAGATGACGGATCCATTTTATGTTCTGTACTATCAATAGGATCAATTATAACAAGTCACACACTCATATTCCGGAAATAGAGAAACAAAGAAGTTTCACGGTCGAACTACCAAATCGAAATAGAATGGACTAAAAATCAAAGACCTAAATGCTAAACTTGACTTTCTATTGAAAAGCTAGTTAGTCGGTTCTGGTGAACTAATTCATAGAAATTTCGTCCAGTAAAATGGACGAATTATAAATCTCTAAAATAATAGAGAGAAATATCGCAAATAGAGCCATTGCAACACCCATCAAAGGAGTCGTTCCCCACCCCGGAGCTACTTTACCATATTCTGAATTCAAAGGTTTCAATAAATCCCCTACAACAGTTCGTCTTGGACCAGATCTAGAACTACCCTCAACGGTTTGTGTAGCCATAAATCCTATTTTTTATTCATTGAGATCTGTTGACTTTGTATACCATTCCGCTGTAAATAAAGGATCTTACCCTATAGATCCATTGTGGTCTTGATATTATATAATAATGGAAACAGCAACCCTAGTTGCCATCTCTATATCTGGTTTAATAGTAAGTTTTACTGGGTATGCCTTATATACTGCTTTTGGGCAACCCTCTCAACAACTAAGAGATCCATTCGAAGAACATGGGGACTAGTTGAAGTAATGAGCCCCCAATATTCCAATATTGGAGGCTCATTGCTTCAATTGAGATAATGAAAAATCATTTCATCTTTTTAGTTGGAACTTTAGGGGGTTCTCTAAAAAAGATAGCGAAAAAAATGATTCCTAAAGTCGAGACTAAGAGGAATGTATAAACCAATGCTTCCATAGATTTGATCGTGGTTTACAATTATAGCTTTCATACCTGTTTTTGGGGGGATTATCTCCCGGATAAAGAAAAAGAAAGAACAAGAGTAAAACAAAATGCAATGATTCAAATCATGATTTATTCAGTTCCCGATATCAAATTCAAATCACAACAAAAACAAAAAAAGTCGAATCGAAAAGTAACAAACGAATGTTCTATCAGACTACCTGTCTTCTTGTAGTTGGATCTCCAATTTTTTGGAATGCTCCAAATTCTACTTGAGCATCCAAATCTGGGTCGATACCAGCAAAAACATCTCTGAACAAGGTTCTAGCACCATGCCAAATGTGCCCGAAAAAGAAGAGCAGAGCAAACGAAACATGTCCAAAAGTAAACCAACCCCTTGGACTGCTACGAAAAACACCATCCGATTTTAAAGTAGCACGATCTAATTCAAAAATTTCACCCAATTGAGCACGTCTAGCATATTTTTTCACAGTAGCAGGATCACTATAACTTACTCCATTGAGTTCGCCACCATAGAATTCAACAGTTACACCTACTTGTTCGACACTATATTTCGATTCTGCCCTTCGAAAAGGAACATCAGCTCTAACAATTCCGTCTCCGTCTACCAAAACAACCGGAAATGTTTCAAAAAAAGTAGGCATACGACGTACAAAAAGTTCACGCCCCTCTTTGTCTCTAAAGATAGGATGTCCTAACCAACCGACGGCTATTCCATCTCCATTGTCCATTGAGCCCGCTCTAAACAATCCTCCTTTTGCCGGATTATTGCCGATGTAATCATAAAAAGCTAATTTTTCAGGAATTTTAGACCAAGCTTCTGATAAACTTTGATTTTCGGCTAGCCCAGCACCAACTCTTCGATATATTTCTTGCTGGAAGTATCCCTGATCCCATTGATAACGAGTGGGGCCAAATAATTCAATCGGGGTAGTTGCTGAACCATACCACATAGTTCCAGCAACAACAAAAGCTGCAAAAAAGACAGCAGCGATACTACTGGAAAGGACGGTTTCAATATTTCCCATACGCAATCCTTTGTATAGACGTTGAGGTGGACGCACACTAAGATGGAAAAGGCCCGCTAATATGCCCAATGTCCCTGCTGCAATATGATGAGAGGCTATTCCCCCCGGAACAAAAGGATCAAAACCGTCCACACCCCATGCGGGATTTACGGATTGTACCCTTCCAGTTAGTCCATAAGGATCGGACACCCATATTCCAGGACCGTACAATCCTGTTACATGAAATGCGCCAAAACCAAAACAAGCCACCCCTGCAAGAAATAAATGAATTCCAAAGATTTTTGGCAAATCCAAAGAAGGTTTTCCAGTACGTTCATCACAAAAGATTTCTAGATCCCAATAGACCCAATGCCAGATAGCCGCCAAAAAGCACAAGCCCGAAAACACAATATGTGCCCCGGCCACACCTTCGTAACTCCAAAGACCCGGATTCGTTATAGTCCCCCCTGTGATATTCCAACCACCCCACGAATTGGTAATTCCTAAACGAGTCATGAAGGGTATAACGAACATACCCTGTCTCCACATTGGGTCAAGAACAGGGTCAGAGGGATCAAAAACTGCTAATTCATATAGAGCCATCGAACCGGCCCAACCAGCAACCAGAGCTGTATGCATTATATGGACAGAAAGTAAACGGCCGGGATCATTTAATACAACGGTATGAACACGATACCAAGGCAAACCCATGAAAATACCTCTTATATCAACAAAAAATAGACACTATGTGACTTTATTGCACTGTAAAAAACTATACTATGCACCTTCCCTTTTCAGTAGATTATCTCGCATAAAGAATTAATATTTGTTCTAGTTTTTTAGTAATAATGGAACAATTCTATTCGTAGGAACAAAAATAAGCAGATCTATTCTATACCCGATAAGTAACAATACGCAATGGTGGTGGGGGGGTGACTTTATTTTATATGAGTCTTTCTATTGGATAGAGGTTTTTCTATCAGTGAATGCAGACATATCCAAGGACGACCTATTCGTCAAAACTTTACTTTCTTCATTTTGTATTCTTTTTTTATGATTTTATTTATGATTTTGAAAGTTTCAGAAAGAGAAATCATTTTTAAGACAATACATCCCTTTTTTGATATTGATTTTCATATTCATATCTATCTATATCTATCTATAGATAGATATAGAATTTCAATTCCATATATGGAATGTACATAACATAGGGTCCGTATTTTTTTCTTTGTTTCATATATTTGATTTGTATTGGTTCCAATCAATCTGAAAGAATCAAAAAGCAACTCTTATTCTTCTGATTTCAATTTTTAGATTTCAGATTCTTTTCAGAATCCCGGTATCATATTCGGTATCATATTAAATGATAATAATAATAAAATAATAAATAAAGTAATCTTTTTAGCATTCCGAAAAAGTAATTGATTTAATAATTGACAGATGATCCGGGGGTTCTATGAAAAAATTTTTCATATTTCCAAAAAATTGGTGGTAATCAGTTCATCGAAGACGTTTTAACACCAAAGTAAGATAGACAACTTCAAAAATAAGTAAGATAGACAACTTACTTCATTTTTTTTCATTTTATGCCTATTGGTATACCAAAAGTACCGTTTCGAGTTCCTGGAGACGATGAAGCATCTTGGATTGACCTATACAATCGACTTTATCAAGAAAGACTACTTTTTTTAGGCCAAGAAGTCAACAGTGAAATCTCAAACCAACTTGTTGGCCTTATGATATATCTCAGTCTAGAAGACAACAACAAAGATTTGTATCTGTTGATAAACTCTCCGGGCGGAGAGGTAATATCCGGAATGGGTATTTTTGATACTATGCAACTTATAGAAGCAGAAGTACAGACAGTATGCGTAGGATTAGCCGCTTCAATGGGATCTCTTCTTTTGGTAGGAGGAGAAATTACCAAACGTCTAGCATTCCCTCGCGCTTGGCGCCAATGATTCTTTTTTCTAGAAAAGAAAAAAAAAAAAGAAGACTATGCCTGCGCCAATATTAAGTAATAATAGCATGGCACTTCGAGTTCGATATGCAAAAATGATTTTTTTCAAAACCATTCGATTATATATCGAAAGAGTAGTATGAAAAAGGGGTATTTACGATTTTATCCGATCTATCAGGAGCCTCTTTCAGTGTCACAAACTTTTTTTGTTTTCCGTTTTCACACCGGAAAACTTTTAACAATTGAAAAAAAAAAAAGAAACTTTTGGATTGCTGAATAACAGACGAGACGAAATAAGAAAGTAAGGGAATCATCATAGTATTTTTAAAATATTCTCAAACAAAAAGCAAGGATGGTTATTGGATCATTTACTGATCTGGGTCTGATAGACCCAGTATATTTTCTATTTCTTCGATGGAAGGTAAAAATAAATTCCATATCATAGTAGAGCCGTATGCAATATGCAAAAGATGCCTGTACGGTTGTTCAATTCTATATTTGTTTTTTTCTTATTCCTCGCCTTATAGTGCGAGATTAGGGGAAACTTTTATTATGTTCTATTCTCAGGGTAATGATCCATCAACCTGCTAGTTCTTTTTATGAGGGACAAACAGCAGAATGTGTGCTGGAAGCGGATGAATTACTGAAAATGCGAAAAACTATGACAACGATTTATGCACAAAGAACGGGCAAACCTTCATGGCAGATATACAAAGACATGGAAAGAGATCTTTACATGTCAGCAGAAGAAGCCCAAGCCTACGGAATTATTGATATGGTAGCCGATTCTTTGTGAATAAATGAGCAGAAAGGATTCCTCATAAATACACGATTTGAGATTTTTTTTTCTCTTTTTAATCTTCTTACCAACCAGATTGAAATAATTAATAGATTAATAGAATCTAAATAATTCATAATCATCGGTTAGGATTGATCTAAACCAGCTCATTATGTATATGACTTACCATGCCAACTATAAAACAACTTATTAGAAACACAAGACAGCCAATCCGAAATGTCACAAAATCTCCCGCTCTTCGGGGATGCCCTCAGCGTCGAGGAACCTGTACTAGGGTGTATGTGCGACTCGTTTAGATCATATACTAAAAAAAAAAAGAAATAATTTTTTATGGAAGAATTCCATTCACACTATCTTAACTTACAAAAAATCTATAAAAAATCTATTCTATTAATAAGAAATATATATATATAATTTATATATATATAATTCGATTGTGTATCAAATTTATGGTTTCGATTGGTGCAAACCGAATCACCTAAAATTGCAATTTAAGATGAAAAATACTTTCCCATTGGTAACAAAAGGTTATCCATTAAGCGGGAAAAATCCTATTTCAAATAAAGAAAAATTATGTCCTAATTTTTGCAAGAACGGACTAAGAGGGTCAACTACCCAGCTAATCTTCATACTTAAATACCGTTACTGTATAGTTAGATTTCGTTGTGAAAGACCTATTACTAGATATTTCATGGGTAGAGCCCATTAGTGTGAACTGTACAAGTTAACAATAACATTCATTAAATGAAGATTCAATGAAGGAAGGGGCTCCGGTGTATAGAGAGGACCTCACCGTTTAAAAAGTAATCATAGAAACGATGGAACCCACCATTTCTTTATCTATTTCTATTAAATTTACTATGTTTTTTTAATACCTAGTATCAATACAATTTATTATTTCGAGGTTAAATGCTTAGAAAAAAAGAAAAAAATCGTGGTTGGGAAGGTTATAGTAGCAAAAGCCATTGGAATTTTTATTTTATACATTGGAAGAATCCATTTTTGTTATTAATAGACTAGGAGGGACAAAAGAATAACTGAAAGAAAAAAAATCAAATAGTTATTCATCAAAGTATCATTTATTCAATGACCAGAATTAAAAGAGGATATATCGCTCGAAAACGGAGGACAAAATTTCGTTTATTTACATCAAGCTTTCGCGGAGCTCATTCAAGACTTACTCGAACTATTCAGCAACAGAGAATAAAAGCTTTGGTTTCGGCTCATCGGGATAGAGATAGAAAAAAAAGAGATTTTCGCGGTTTGTGGATCAGTCGAATAAATGCAGTAATTGGCGAGAATAAAAAAAAAAGATACTATATTTTTAGTAATTTAATGTCTAATCTATACAAGAAGCAATTGCTTCTTAATCGTAAAATACTTGCACAAATAGCTATATTAAAGGGGAATTGTCTTTTTATGATTGCCAACGAGACGAGATCATAAAAATAAAAATTCCCCGGAGATTGAACTCCGGGAAGGTGGTAGAATAGAAAATATTTGTATGATAAAATAGAATTCATATAATAAAGTCATCAAAATAAATGAACAACCACGCTCAATAAAAAAAGATTTATTCTTCTTCACCGATTATCTTTTTTCTTACAACGCAACAACCCCAATTGGATTGTCGTAGTTTTCGAACTAAATATCAACCCACATTTCATTTGAGTTTAGATTCCAATTTGAATTCAATTGAAGAGTAACTCTATTTTTTTGTTTTTTTAAGAACAGTAGTCGTAGTTCTAGTGGTCGACTCACTTTTTTCAAATTCTTGTTTTTCATTATTAACAAAAGGTAACAAAGATAAAATACGAGCTTGTTTTATAGCAATCGTAATTAATCGTTGTTGTTTTAAGGTCAATCTATTCACGCGTCTAGATAATATTTTTCCTTGTTGACTAATAAATCGATAAAGTAAAATCATGTTTTTATAATCAATTCGATCCCCCGATTGGATCGGGGACAAACGCCTACGAAAAGATCGCTTGGATTTAAGAAAGAGTCGCTTAGATTTATCCATGGTTTGTTTATTCCTATCCCGAAAATCCCATTTCTTATAAAAAAGGGATTTGTTTTATTTATATTTTTTTTAATATATGTTGTTATATAATGAAATATATGCTATATAATGTTATATGTATATAATTTCATGTTATATATATAATTTATATGTTTATAGATATCTAATTTATAGAATGGTATATATAATTTATATGTTTATAGATATCTAATTTATAGAATATATCTGAAATATCATTTTTCATCTACCTTGGAAGGGTGACACACAAGCGATCCTTTTGCTCTATTTCTTTATCTCTGCGTGAATCATATGTTTGCAACAAAAGGGACAGAATTTTCTCAATTCCAATCGACTAGGCGTATTGTGTCGATTCTTTTGAGTAATATATCTGGAAACACCCGTTGATTTCTTATTAACACTCTTTTGATCACAACTGGTACATTCCAAAATAACAGTTATTCGGATATCTTTACCCTTGGCCATGAACCTCCTTTGGTTTTTTTATTCACTTAACTCTTCTATTTTCTTAACTCTTCTATTTTAAGATTCGAAGCGAAAAAGAAAAAAGGAACGAAAAAAAGTAGAAGTTGATAATTCAAAATAAAATTATGAAAGATTTTGTTCCAATTCATTTTATTTTTATATAGTACAGTAATAATTAAGTAATACAATGATTTCGAACCGCAATACAGTATTTCATTTTTCATTTAAGTATCTTGTATGAGATTATTGCCCCTGCCCTAGCATTCCATTTCCATTTCTGGTATCACTCTATTATTAATAGCAATGGAATTGAATTAATAATTCAATTCCATTGAAACCTGGTAAAAATTCCGAGTTTCACTGAGGCCAAATCCACCTTTCTTCTTTCTCTTTTTTTTCTAACTTATTCTATTTCTAATTATAAAAAATAAAGAAGAGAGAATTAATCACAGATATTTGATTGGATCTCTAATCTTCGTCACCCCTTCCCGTGCCAATAACTAGAATGAAAAAAAGGGGAATATCAATGCATCCGGGAATAAACGATTGATTTCTATCAAGAGACCCGCTAAAACCCCGAACCATAGAGTACTTACCACTGGTGCCACAGAGAGATATGTTTTTAGATCTCGCATTTCAAATCCTCCTTTTTTTTCTTGTAATTTGTAATACATAATTACATATAGGAATATGATCAAATGGTTATTTTATTAATAACCACTTGCATTTGTGGGGAGAAGTCCCAATTCAAATTGAATTGTACAACGATTCATTAAATATTTTATTTTTTTTTAGAGTATTCTTTTTATTTTATTTAATTATATTATTATTAATAATTATATTATTATTAATATTATTAATAATATATTTAATAATAATATTCTATATAACTATATTCTATTATTTTATTCTATTATGAATTCTATTATATTAATAATGAATTCTTTAATAGAAAATTTTTCATATTAAATTTATAAATATTTTTGTTTTTTCATATTTTATATTATATTATAGGATATGAAACTAAAAAAAAGAAAAAAATGGCAGGATATATGATATATATATAACGGAAATAATGTGGAAAACAAGACAAAGATTCTTTACAATGACACTGGAAACCAATAGAAAGGGATGTAGCGCAGCTTGGTAGCGCGTTTGTTTTGGGTACAAAATGTCACGGGTTCAAATCCTGTCATCCCT